ATAATTCTTTTAGGGCCCCTTTTGAAAAAGAAATTCATTAAGACAAAATTTTTGAAAGATGAATAAATAGATCCATAAAAAAGAGATGCTATCAAAAGTCCAAAAAGAGCTATACTTACTGAAAAAAAAACATTTGAAAAAAATTCATAAAAATTTTCAGAGGAATTCAAATTTGGATGAAAAAGGGTTGTTGATGGAGTTAACCATTTTGATAATAGATCCAAATCTATTACTCTTCCATTAAAAGGAATTCCTATTAATCCAATGAACAAAGTAAATAGTACTAATAAAAGTAGAGGAAATAACATAGTATTGCTGGATTCGTGAGGATACATAGAAGTGTACCTATTTCTAAAGTAAGTACTAAAATCTTGTATCTTACTTCTTACATTCTTGTCAATTTTTGACATATCTTTTGAAAAAAAAGAAACCTTATTCATTTTCATTTTTGAAAAAAAGAAATTCTTATTGACTTTCTTCAGTGTCCCTTTTCCCCATAGAGATATCGAATAAAACGAGCTCTTTTTTGTACTACTAAAACTACTATAATCTTGAAAATGAATGCGCAAATACCCATCAAAGGTAAGTAAATACATCCGAAACATATAAAATGCGGTTAATCCTGTTGTGAACCAAGCTATTAGTGCGAAAATTGGTGAGTACAACCAACTATCATGAAGGATTTCATCTTTGGACCAAAAACAAGCAAGAGGCGGAATACCACAAAGAGAAAGTGTACCTAAAAAAAAAGTAGTTTTTGTAATTGGAACATATTTTGTTAAACCTCCCATAAGAACCATATTTTGGCTTTTATTTGGTGAATATCCAACAATAGGTTCCATTGAATGAATAATGGATCCGGATCCCAAAAACAATAAAGCTTTAGAATAGGCATGGGTGATCAAATGGAATAAAGCAGTTCGATAAGAACCTATACCTAGAGCTAACATAATATAACCCAATTGAGACATTGTAGAATAAGCTAAACTTCTTTTAATGTCTCTTTGGGCAAGAGCTAAAGTAGCTCCTAAAAGTACTGTTATTATACCTACTAAACAAATTAGATTCATTATGTAAGGTATAACTATGAAAAGAGGAAGAAGTCGAGCTACAAGAAAAATTCCTGCTGCTACCATAGTAGCAGCGTGTATAAGAGCCGAAATAGGAGTGGGGCCTTCCATGGCATCAGGTAACCATACGTGAAGGGGAAATTGTGCGGATTTAGCAACTGCACCGACAAATAATAAAAAGGCACATAAAGTAGCAAATAAAGAATTGATCCCATTATTATGGATCAAGGTATTCACTATTTGGAACAAATCCCGAAATTCGAAACTACCGGTTATCCAATAAAATCCTAAGGTTCCTAATAATAAACCAAAATCTCCTATACGATTAGTTACAAAAGCTTTTTGACAAGCACTTGCTGCAACAGGTCGTGTGAACCAAAAGCCTATCAACAAATACGAACACATTCCCACAAGTTCCCAAAAAATATAAATTTGTATCAAATTGGAACTAGTAACTAATCCCAACATTGAAGCATTAAAAAAACTCATATAAGCAAAAAATCTCAAATATCCTTGGTCGTGAGACATATAATTGTCACTATAAATAGAAACCATGATTCCAACAGTAGTAATTAGTATTGACATAATAGAAGTAAGTGGATCGATCAAGTGTCCAAACTCTAATAAAAAATCATTATTGATGGTCCAAGACCATAGATATTGATAGGTAAAACTTCCATTTATTTGCTGAATAGACAGATTGGCCGAAAACCACATAGCTATACTTAGCAGTAAAACATTTGGAAAAGCCCACATACGACGAATATTTTTTGTTGCTGTCGGAAAAAGTAAAAGTCCAAATCCTATTGACATAGTAACTGGGAGCGGAAAAAGGGGTATTATCCATGCATATTTATATGTATATTCCATAAGAAAACAAATTGTTCTTTTTTTCTTCTTTCTAAGTGTTTCCAATTCACCAATTCATATCTCTTTCGAAAAGAAGAAAACAATAATAAAAATAAAAAAGATATGAAAAATATCAAATATTGGAATTATTACTTGTTGTTTTATCAAATATTTGAAATAAAAGTTGTAATAAGTTGGTCAAATAATAGGATCAAATAATTAGTCAAGTTTATTACTTAGTTATTAACTAACTCTAAACTCTAGAAAAGCAAGATATTTTTGAAATAATATGACATCTTATTCTAATATTATCTTTTGAATCATTGAATTTTTCTTTTACATTCTATTTATGTGAAATTATGTAATTTATAGGTATAGATATTGTATATCTTTCCATTTATAGATGTAATATATTACAGTTCAGTTACAGATTTCTTTATCTCTTTCTCTTTTTTTTCTTATTTTTAGACCCAACACTTTAGTATAAAGTAGAATGAAATATTCAGATTCTTCGTTGTCTATCATAATTGTGCTTTTCCAAATAGAAAAGCACAATTCATAGAATGAAAAAATTATCTCACGAATTCAATATCAATCAATAGAAATTCCAATAAAGAGAATATAATAGAAAAAAGAAAAATTGAAAGACTATAAAAAAGGATAAAAATAAAATACATTAGTAAATTTGAATTCTTTGTCTTCAAATTCCAAAAAAGAAAATTGGAATTTCTTTAATACATGTTAATTAAGATTTTTCCAAGACTTTTTTTTGTCGCACAAAAAAACTTTTTGACTGTCCGGTGGAAACAGATTTAGCTAAAGAAAAAGCTTTTACTGCCGCTAAAAAACCTTTTTTTTTCCAAATATTTCTACGAATATGTTTTTTTGACATAGAAGTACGTTTTTTTGGAACTGCCATTCAAAAATAGGTGACTCATTTTTATCGTTGGTATGTGAAAGACATTTATTGTTCAAAAGAAATTACCCTTTATTAGTCATTATCTATACTTATTCTATATTCTAGAAATTTTTCTCAATAATATAAGAGCATAATTTACTTTCATAACATACAAAAAAATGAATTAAAGAAAATCTTCTAAAAAAATTCTTTTTGAATAGAAAAATAGATTTCAATTTTCTATATTTATTCTAATATTCTAATATAATGTAATAATGAAATATGCCTTCATATATTCTATTTTTTTAAGAATAAAAAATATACAAAAAATAATGTAATATCTTCTTATTATTAATAGATTTCTATATATCTTTATATAATAAGAAAGTAAATAAAATGTAATATTCAAAAGATTCATATTAAATATGAAGAAATTTAGAATATTAAAATATTAATATAATATAAAAAATTTATCTAACTAGTAAAAGAGTATATACTAGAATACGAAAGAATATAGTAAAAAGTATATAGAAATAGGAATTATTTCATTAGAATGAACTTCTATCTTATATATAAAATAGAAGTTCAAATGAAGTATAAAGATAGAAAGTGAATGTAGGTTCTAGATTATAGTATAAGAGTATAAAGAAATGAAACTAAAAAAATTAGGAATTTTATACCTTGACTGAGAACGAAACTATTGAGTTCTGGATTAATAAAAGCTAGGTTTCTAGTACGGAAAAGTTTATTTTTAAATATGAATGGAAATGCATCTTTCTTCATTGTTTCCTAAACTCTGTTGAATCTCAACAAATTTCCTATTATTCTTTCAGGTAAGCCGCCATGGTGAAATTGGTAGACACGCTGCTCTTAGGAAGCAGTGCTAGAGCATCTCGGTTCGAGTCCGAGTGGCGGCATATATATATAATAATAAAGAACATAGACACAATAGATTTAATAGAATATTAAAATCTATTTAATCTCCGATTTCAATTATTTAATAGGGACCCTTTTTTATGTTTATGATATTTGTGACCTTAGAACATATATTAACTCATATTTCCTTTTCGATCATCTTAATTGTGATTATGATTTATTTGATGAACTTCTTAGTCTACGAAATTGAAGAATTACGTAATTCGTCAGAAAAAGGAATGATAGCTACTTTTTTATCTATAACAGGGTTTTTAGTTATTCGTTGGATTTCTTCGGGACATTTTCCCTTAAGTAATTTATACGAATCATTAATTTTCCTTTCTTGGAGTTTCTCTATTATTCATATGATTCTATATCTTGGGAATCCTAAAAATTATTTAAGTGCAATAACTGCACCAAGTGCCATTTTTACCCAAGTTTTCGCCACGTCAGGTCTTTCAACTGAAATGCATCAACCCGCAATATTAGTACCTGCTCTACAATCTCAGTGGTTAATGATGCATGTCAGTATGATGCTATTGAGCTATGCAGCTCTTTTATGTGGATCGTTATTATCAGTTGCTTTTATAGTGATTACATTTCAAAAAAAAATTGATTTTTTTTTGAAAAACAAGAATTTTTTAAGTTTAAAAAAGTTGTTTTTATTTGGTGAGATGGAATATTTGAGTAAAAAAGGAAGTGTATTTCAAAATACTGATTCTCTCTCATTTCAAAATTTTTACAAATACCAATTCATTCAGCATTTGGATTATTGGAGTTATCGTGTCATTAATTTAGGGTTTACTTTCTTAACCATAGGCATTCTTTCTGGAGCAGTATGGGCTAATGAAGCATGGGGCTCTTATTGGAATTGGGACCCTAAAGAAACTTGGGCATTCATTACTTGGACCATATTTGCAATTTATTTACATATTAGAACAAATCCAAAATTGAAAGATAAAGGCACGAATTCGGCATTTGTGGCTTCTATAGGATTTCTCTTAATTTGGATATGCTATTTTGGGATCAATCTATTAGGAATCGGGTTCCATAGTTATGGTTCATTCCAATTAATATCTAATTGACTAATTGAAGAAAAGAAACTATATGACGAATACATAAAAACATCGTCTGATACACAATGAAAATTTTTGGGAGTTTTTGAAAACCGTTTGAATGGAGGAATTATTCAAATGGTTCTCAAAAACTCTAGATATATCTCATTACAATTATAATTCCCCTTCCTTTTTTTTATTCTACAACGAAAAGAATCATGAAAAGATGAAAGTCAAAGAATTCTAAGACTTTCTTTCCAATTAATTAAAATTCTTTATTATCAAATCTATCAAATTAGTATCTATAAAAATAATTAGATAGTAGAACTTTTACCTTGTCAACGGATAATGGGAGAACAAAATCAGGATAAATACCAATTCCTATTACAGGTAAAAAGATACAGATAGAAATAAAGAGTTCTCGTGGCCCAGAATCAAAAATTTTTGAGTTTGGAATATTGAATAGCTTGTATCCATAGAAAATCTGACGTAACATAGATAATAAAAAAATAGGAGTTAATATCATTCCAATTGCCATTACAAAAGTAATAAAAATTTTTGGCATAAAAAGATATTTTGGGCTAGTAATTATTCCAAAAAAAACTAAGAATTCTGCAACAAAACCACTCATTCCTGGCAATGCAAGAGAAGCCATCGAGAAACTACTAAACATGGTAAAGATTTTTGGCATTAGGATAGATATCCCGCCCATCTCTTCGAGATAAAAAAAACGTATTCTATCACAACTTGTTCCTCCTAAGAAAAAAAGTGCAGCACCAATCAATCCATGAGAGAGTATTTGTAAAATGGCTCCATTGAGTCCCATGCCAGTTATAGAACCAATTCCGATAATTATGAAACCCATGTGAGATACGGAAGAATAGGCAATACGTTTTTTTAAATTGCGTTGACCTAGAGAGGTTGAAGCTGCATAAATGATTTGTATTATTCCTACTATCACTAACCAGGGAGAGAATCTAGAATGAGCGTGAGCTAATAACTCCATATTGATCCGAATCAATCCATATGCTCCCATCTTTAATAAGATTCCAGCTAAAAGCATACATGTACTATAATGTGCTTCCCCATGGGTATCTGGTAACCATGTATGGAGGGGTATCATCGGTGATTTGACAGCATAAGCAATAAGAAAACCAAAATAGAATATTATTTCCAATGCTGCAGGATATGATTGATTAGCTAATTTTTCTAAATCTAATGTTGGTTCATTGGAACCATATAAACCCATACCTAGAACTCCTATTAAGAGAAAAATGGAACCTCCTGCAGTGCACAAAATAAACTTTGTAGCCGAGTACAGGCGTTTTTTTCCTCCCCACATGGATAAAAGTAAATAAACAGGAATTAATTCTAATTCCCACATGATGAAAAAAAGTAAAAGGTCTCGAGAAGAAAATGATCCTATTTGGCCACTATACATTGCTAACATCAAAAAATAGAAAAATCGCGGATTTCTAGTAACTGGCCAAGCTGCTAAAGTAGCTAAAGTAGTGATAAATCCTGTAAGTAAAATGGGCCCTATGGAAAGTCCATCGATTCCCAGTCTCCAGTGAAAATCAAAAAGATTAATCCATTTTGAATCTTCCTTCAATTGGGTTAATGGATCGTCCAATTGGAAATGATAACAAAATATATAGGTCATTAGAAGAAGCTCTAGTATACATATACATATAGTATACCATCTATACATCTTATTTCCCCTATGAGGGAAAAAGACAATTGAAGAACCTGCGAATATGGCAAAACAAGAAGTTTTTGTTAACCAAGGAAAAGAACTCGTGATAAGACAAGATAATTTTTTACTAGAAAACCCCGTGCTCGGGAGAAGAAGAATATATTTTCTTTTCTCGAGTACGGGCCTTTGTCGGTAAAGAGGAATCAAATGATTCAAGTGGAGTTTTTTGTCACATATTAATAAGAAAGACCCATGCTCCGAGTTGTTTCATGCCATAAATAAACACGAACACTCAAAAAATCCGTTGGACAAGCGGATTCACATCTCTTACAACCTACACAATCCTCGGTTCTTGGCGCAGAAGCAATTTGCTTAGCTTTACATCCGTCCCAAGGTATCATTTCCAATACATCCGTGGGACAAGCTCGAACACATTGGGTACACCCTATGCACGTATCATAAATTTTTACTGAATGTGACATTAGGTCTATAAATTCTAGTTTTGAACACAAAAAAGTTTCGATCTGGTCAAATTATAAAATAAGAGAAATCCTATATTTTCTATTGTAAACACCAGATGAATCAATGATTTATCAAAATTTGAAGAATCCATAGATTTCCAATATGTTTATGAGAAAGGGCCAAGATACTTTGATTTCCTTTTCAATAACCATGAAATAAAAGTTGTACATACGAATTCAATTCATGTTCATTTTATGAAATTTTTCTATGAATAGAAAGATCTTCCTTTTTATTTCTTTAGATTCTTTCTATGTGAAAATAGAAGAATTATGACTAATTATTTAGCAAATTTGATTGATTGATACGAGTTGATTTCCTGTTACGATGGATCGACGAAATAATAGCTAGCCCAATAGCTGCTTCAGCAGCCGCAATGGCTATAACAAAGATTGAGAAAATATCTCCTTTTAATTGCCTACTATCAAATATATTGGAAAATGCGACGAGATTTATATTCACCGAATTCAGTATAAGCTCAAGACACATAAGTGCTCTAACCATGCTTCGGCTTGTGATCAGTCCATAGATACCAATAGAAAATAAAAAAACACTCAGAAAAAGTACATGCTCTAACATCATTGACAAATTCCTCATCAATCTCGATTCATTTCAATATGAACAAAAATTAAACCTATTCAGTTGACTAGAATAGAATAATTACAGGAAAAAAGAACATATTCACAGTAGATTGAAATAAAATAGATTGAATCCTTTTTTATTCTTTGAATTCTAAAAATGATAGTTCTTATTAGATTATTGACGAGCCATAGTAATTGCACCTATCAAGGAAACTAAAAGAATTAGAGAAATAAGTTCAAAAGGAAGATAAAAATCTGTGGATAAATGAATCCCAATTTGTTGAACGTTACTTATTAAGTCCTGTTCTATAATCTGATTTGATCTTGTAGTCCGAAAAATTCCGTACCATGAGGTATCTGGGATAATGGTCATTAATGAAAAAAAAATACTTGTAAAAACCTGTGAAGTGATCCTATCTCCAATGGTCCACAAATAGGAATCATTGGAATATTCTGAACTGTTCATGAACATAACAGCAAATATGATTAATACATTAATGGCTCCCACATAAATAAGAAACTGTGCGGCAGCTACAAAAAAGGAATTCAATGAAATATAGAATAAGGATATACAAACAAGAACCAATCCCAATGAAAAGGCCGAATCAATGGGATTGGTAAGTAATACTACTCCCAGACCTCCTAATAAAATAACTGATTCCAAAAATACTACAAGAATATCATGTATTGGTCCAGGTAAATCCATTATGAAATAAAAGAGAAATAAAGAAGTCGAAATATTTCATGATCTTACTAAGGGGCTCAGGAAAGGGACTTTTTTTTATATGATACCTTTCTAATTGAATAAAAAAAGAATATAGAAAAAATAAAGTTAAAAGTTCTTTGGCTAATCCTACTTTCTTCCAAACCAAATTTTAGGAATTGGTAATCGTTCTTGAACCAAGGGTTTTTTTCATTTGAGTTGTTGAATCCATAACTGTTTTTATTGTGTAATCTCCAATTATTGACATTGGTAATCGACTCAAAGAAATTTGATTATAATTTAATTCGTGACGATCATAAGTAGAAAGTTCATATTCTTCAGTCATCGATAAACAGTTTGTTGGACAATACTCAACACAGTTACCGCAAAATATACATATCCCAAAATCTATACTATAATGAAGCAATTGTTTTTTCTTAATAGCTTTTTCAAATTTCCAATCAACAATAGGAAGGTCTATGGGACATACGCGAACACATACTTCACAAGCAATACATTTATCAAATTCAAAGTGAATTCGACCACGAAAACGCTCTGATGTTATTGATTTTTCATAAGGATATTGAATAGTTACAGGTAAACGATTTGTATGGGATAAGGTAATTATGAAACTTTGTCCAATGTACCTTGCAGCTCGTATTGTTTGTTTGCCATAATTCATGAACCCAGTAACCATAGGGAACATATTATAGATATCCATGAATAAAATTTATGTTTTTTTCTCTTGGTTGAGAGAAGTAATGGATATGGTTGTTATTTCTTCATTTTTTCTTTTTTTTTTAGAGTTTTATAGTGAAACAAGTTGAGAAGAAGTTGTCAATAATAGATTACCTAGAGAAATAGGTAAAAGAAATTTCCATCCAAGATTTAATAACTGATCTATTCTCATCCTAGGTAAAGTCCATCTTGTTGTGATAGGAATGAACAGAAACAAATAAGCTTTGGCTAATGTAATAAAGATACCAATTGCCATGAAAAAAACTCTAAACATTTTTTTTTTTACAAAAAGTTCAGTAAGAGATATGTACGGAATAGAAAAATTCCATCCACCTAAGTAAAGAACTGTTACAAATAATGAAGAAACTAATAGATTTAGGTAAGAAGCAAGATAAAAGAGCCCATATTTTATACCTGAATATTCGGTTTGATAACCTGCTACTAATTCCTCTTCTGCTTCTGGTAAATCAAAGGGTAATCTTTCACATTCTGCTAGAGAAGACATTATAAAAACTAGAAAGCCTATGGGCTGACGCCACAGATTCCATCCCCCAAAACCATATTTGGACTGTGCCTCAATTATATCAACTGTACTTGAACTATTAGATAATTATAGTCGATGATAACATCACTGTTCCCATCGCTATTCCAAAACCGTACATGAAGCCTAAGCTTCATACGGCTTCTCTATGGGCCACAAAGAAATGTGTAAGGTAAGGACTAATCGTTCTCCTTGGACCCTATAGAATGTAAAGATACATTGTAGGTTGGAGAGTCCTCAATTTGACCAATCAAATTCTATCTGCTAGAATAAGAAAAAGCACTTCCGAATTGATCTCATCCCTTATAATGATATAATGAGAATTTCTCAAATTTCTATTTGTTCAGCAATAACTTAATTCTTCAATCAAATACTCGTCATAAATAGAAAGAATTGGGCATTCGTTAATGAATCATTATTATTCCCTTTTTCTTATTTTTTTTCTATTTTTTTATTGCATTCTCTTTGTCTTGTTCCTGTTCTTCTTTCTGTGAAAACTTAAAAGTTAAAAAAAAGCAAAGAAAATAAGGGATTAATTCGTTCTTGATAGTTATTTCTTTAATCAGCGAATAGTAACATACTCTAGATCGGAATCGTGGGGAAGTACTGCTTGATCTTTTCTACAAATTTCAAGCCCTTATTATGATTCGTTTTATGCAAAGTTTTATGCAAAAACTCCTTTTTTGCTACCTTACATTATTTCCATTACTTATCCTTTGTGTACTTTGGTGTTCCTAACTGCCCACTTCTTTTTGATTGATCCCCAGTATAGTAAGAAATAATGTACTGTTGATCTTTTGCATCCGCTTCAAGATATGAAGATTAATCTAATAATCTAAATCTTGGGGTAAAAAACTTATGTTTACTTCAATTTCCTTCTTGTACCCTAGGGAATGAGATTTTTTTTACTGCAAATTGAGGAGCAGTTTTGTTTCACTCATATAACTATCTGGTTTAACTCATCGAACTAAAATGTTGAATAAAAAAATGAAGATATTTTTTCAAGACATTCAATTTCTTTATCTTTACTTACTTTATAAAGTTTTAAAATGAAATAATAGAAAAAATAGTTTTTCTTATATTATTTTATATTCCTATTTACATATTAAATTAGATTTATATTGTATTTCTATTTAAATTCATTTCTTCTCTTTTTTCTAGAAAATAGATAATAAAAATTCATGTTCCGACGAATCACACGTAGAGATATTGCTAACACACATAGAGTTAATGGTATTTCATAACTAATTGATTGAGCTGCAGCTCGTAGACCGCCTAAAAAGGAATACTTATTATTTGATCCGTACCCTGACATAAGAAGACCAATGGGTACAATACTTGAAATGGCAATCCATAAAAAAACACCTATACTGAGATCAGCTAAAACAAGGCGATATCCAAAAGGAATTACTAAATAACTTAGTAGAATTGATATAACTGCTATGGAAGGTCCAATCCTAAACAAACGATTATTCCCTCTAGATGGAAGAAGATCCTCCTTCAAAAGTAATTTGGTCCCATCCGCTAAAGCTTGAAGAATTCCTAAGGGGCCGGCATATTCAGGTCCAATACGTTGTTGTATTGCTGCGGATATTTTTCTTTCTAACCACACAATGACTAATACTCCCATTGTAATTCCTAAGATAAGGGTGAAAATGGGAACAAAAATCCCTATGAGTCCATAGACTTCTTTTAAGGATTCTAATCTATAAAAAGAATTGATAGTTTGTACTTCTGTAGTATCAATTATCATTTCAACGATCAACTTCTCCCATAATGATATCTATACTACCTAGTATCGTCATGATATCAGCCAATTTCATTCTTTTAACTAGCTGAGGAAGAATTTGCAAATTTATGAAACCGGGTGGACGAATTTTCCATCTCCAGGGGAAAACGCTACTATCTCCTATTAAATAAATTCCTAATTCTCCTTTTGGGGCCTCTACCCTTACATAAAGTTCTTGTTTTAACAATTCAAAATTGGGTGAAAGTTTTTTAGTAATAAATCTATATTCAAAATTATTCCATTCGGAATTCTTTGTCGTATGAAAGCGGCGGTTTTCTAAATTCTCATAAGGTCCTCCAGGAATTCCTTCTAGAGCCTGTTGAATTATTTTTATGGATTCTTGCATTTCACCAATTCGTACTAAATAACGAGCTAATGTATCGCCTTCTTTTTGCCATTTTACTTCCCAATCAAATTTATTGTAACACTCATAATAATCAACTTTACGAAGATCCCATTGGATTCCAGAAGCTCGTAACATTGGTCCTGATAAACCCCAATTTATTGTTTCCTCCCCATGAATAATGCCTACTCCTTCAACTCGTTCTAAAAAAATGGGGTTTCGCGTAATAAGTTTTTGATACTCAACAACTTCTGTTAAAAAATAATCACAGAAATCAAAACATTTATCTATCCAACCATAAGGTAAATCCGCAGCTACTCCTCCGATGCGAAAATAATTATGCATCATCCGCATACCTGTGGCGGCTTCGAATAGATCATATATAAATTCCCTCTCTCTTAAAATATAGAAAAAGGGAGTCTGTGCACCGATATCGGCCATAAAAGGTCCAAGCCATAATAAATGGGAGGCTATACGACTGAGCTCTAGCATAATCACTCTGATATAACTGGCTCTTTTAGGCACTTGAACACTTTCCAATCGTTCTGGTGCATTTACTGTTATTGCTTCTGTGAACATAGTAGCTAAATAATCCCAACGTGTGACATAAGGCAAATATTGTATAATTGTTCGGTTCTCCGCTATTTTTTCCATCCCTCTGTGTAAATAGCCCAATATAGGTTCACAGTCAATAACATCTTCACCATCTAGAGTAACGATCAGCCGAAGAACACCATGCATTGATGGGTGGTGAGGACCCATATTGACTATTATGAAATTTTTTTTTGTAGCCGGTATAGTCATATTTTTTCCTTAATTCTTTATTTCATGAATTTCTTAAAATGAAAAATATAATACTAAGAACTGATAACTTAACTAAAAAAAATTAAAAAATAAAAAAGAACAAGGATAATAATAATAAGAAAATCATAAAAAATTCAAATGAAATTAACGAGTTTTTGGTTCCCGAATATCTAACTGATCCATTAATTTCTTATAACGCACTTTCTTTTTCTTTGACAAATAAATTAATAATCGTTGACGTTTTCCCAGAATTTTTCGTAGACCTCTTTGCGATAAAAAATCTCTTTTGTGCAATTCTAAATGTGACGTAAGTCTCCGTATCTTACTGGTGAAAAGGAATACTTGAAATTCAACAGATCCACTATTTTCTTCTTTTTCTTCTTGTGTAATAACTGAGATTAATGAATTTTTGACCATAAATTAAAATTTTGATCTTTTTTTCTGTGAATTTTACCGATCAGGAAAAATAATAAGATTTCTTATGCCAGTTATTTTAATCTAGTATATATCAAAATTGGATTTCTTTTCTTTATACTACTTTGTTTCTTGTTTATGTGGTTTATGTTTTATATATTTGATCCAAATCCAATTTTCAATTGGATTTGGATCAAATATACAAATATATATGTATTTACAAAAGGGAACAATTTCAATTTCTTTTTACTTATTCTTTTTACTTAAAGGGATTCCGCTCCTCCTAGTTAAAAATTATCTAATCGGAAATAAGCATCATGTATTAGAATGTTATACAATGTATATATTTTGGCTTTCATCTACCGAATATGTCACACGATATGTAGGAAATCCACTATAAATTTTTTCATTTTCATTGGAATTTAATTGACTCTAAATTGTGAATACATTTTTATTCTTGACATACTGAAACGACTGCTGTTATTGGTATCAAACCAATAGCGATTCATACAAGCTAAATCTTCTAATCGATAATTGGGCCAAAGGAACAATTTGAATTTCATAAAAATTTTTCCATCTGTGTTAAAATGCTTGTCCTCATTCAAAAATTGCCCACAGTTTCTTATTTTGTTTTCATTGTAAAGTCTTGGATTTTTATCCACAACATTCCAATTTTTGGAATTGAAACAAATTCTAATTCGAAATTCTCTCCGACGTATGGAAGATAGAATATTTTCAGGAATAAGGAAATCATAATGATTTTTGTCTCTACTCAAAAATATGTTGCTGTGTTGTGCAATATATTTTTCAAACTTCCCTTTCTTAATATCTATTTTTTTTGTGTATTTCTTATTTGTTTGGTGCTTCTTCTTATCGACCAATGAAATATATATAGTTTGATATATAAAAAATTTTCCGTCCCTTTTTCTAGATAGAAAAATTGGTTCAACAATAAATATTTTCTTTTCTATTAATTCTGTAAAAAATAATTCCTTTTGAATCAGCATTTCGTCTATATTTATTTCACCTCTTTGAATCGAGGCTATAGCAATTTTCTTTAGATTTGTCAGTCTAAGTAGAAGACAATATATCTTGACATTTTTTATTAGTTTTTTATTCAAGGTATCGTCCCATCTTAATTGAAAAAGGAAACATTTTTTCAAAAAGGAATATAGTTCCATTTCATTCTTGCTCTTATATTTTTTGTTTTTTCTATCCTTTTTCATTTCTAATCTTCCATAATCTTCTTCAACAGCCCTTTTTCTCTTTTGTTTTAGTAGATTCAATATAAGATTTCCTTTGCCTTGTTGTTCGTCTTCTTCCTGTTTGGAATTTACAAATTCAAGATATTTTTTTGATAATATATGAAGATTTTTCTTTGAATTTACGTTGATGTTTTTACTATTTTCATTTATATAAAAATGAAAAAAGAGTGATTTTATTGGAATGATCCAAGGTTGAATCTTATATACATCAAAAAGTAGTAAAAATTCTGGGAAGAACCAAGGTTCTAGATTAGATATAGTATCAGAATTTGATGCGGTATTATTATTATAGAACCTTTCTTTATTCATTCCCATGCAATCAAGAAAGGTTATTTTTTGGTTGTATGATTTGATCTCTTGATGAATCGTAGGAGAAAAAAAATATTTTTTCTCCATTTTTTTTAAATTCTGAATTTCAGTCTTAGTATTTTTCTGAATCTTGATGCCAATATGTTCATTGGTCCAGATATCAATATTTTTTTTTAAACAAAGATGAAGAACTCCACAATCAAAATATTTTCTATCCAAATTGGTATTCCTATCAATAAGATATTCTTTTTCTAGATAATCATTACTAGGCATACTTACCAATACATAAAAAGATTCAGGTTTCACTGTATTGAAAGAATATGGGATTTCTTGGGCCCCACTTATTTCTAATGTTGATTCAGAAATGTATGAATTAGGAGGGTGTATGTATTTATATGATAACAGATCATATCTATAATGTTTTTTCCATTTGTCTTTTTGACTCATAAATGAATTCGTTGGATAGTTTTTTTTTTTCATGGAATGAATGAATTGGTCTTTTTTATAGAAATCCAATTGGATTGATTCCTTGTTTTTAATCATACGGCGCTGATTTATTCTATTTCGCCATTCTTTAGGTACTAATCGAGACCTTTTTTTTTGAGATAAATTATACTGATAATGACCTTTTAACCAGTCTTTCCATTCGTTCATTACATACATATGAATTTTCTTATCTCTTGGTTTGGAATGAAATATTCTGTGTATCATACAATAGTTTTTTAATTTTTCCTTAAAAAAAGGGGAATTCTCTTGATATTGAAGTACAGGTCTTAAGTGATACTTATTAAAGAATTGGTTAAGTAATTGGGTTTGTGATAATTTGTAAAATACATATGCTTGCGACAGGGAAGATAAATTCCAAGAAATATTAGAATTTTGATTACTATTCTCAGTATTATCAGTATTTGAAAACAATTTTTTTATAGTAAAAAACAAATTCATTGTATTTTTATTTGTTTCATAAATTTCTTCTTGTTTTTTCTTTTTTTTATTGTTGCAAATGTATTTATTAAAGATCTTTTTTGTTGATTCAAAGAAAAGTTGTGTGTTTATCTTAGAGAAAGTAATGGTACATAGCAAAATATCTATGTATCTCTTTTCAATGAATGATTTGATAAAGTAGTGTGATTTACGCATTAATCGAATATTTTGTCTTTTTAATATTTTCCAAATAGATTTCTGTGATTCCAATCTTTTATTATCATAAATTAGAACTATCTCTTTCTCTTTTTTTTTCTTATCTTTTTCGGTTTGTTTAATTTGATTCCTTATTTTTATTGTCTTATCAGAAAGATCTTTCATTCTTCTTTCTATTAGTGAACAATTTAACCAATTCATCGGTCGAATTAGAACGGATGATTCGCGAAGAATCTTAGGATTTCTTTTGAAATCTTTTTCATTTTCGTTCGATTCATATACTTTTTCTTTTTTCAATTCAAATAATAAAATTGGATTTGCTTTTTTCAGTTTTTTAATTATTAGTTTTATAACTTGAAGTATTTTGATGACCCTTTTTCTTTTTTCTTTTCTAACTTTTATAAATATAAAGTATTTTTTTTTCTTTAAAAATTCGGGAACTTGGAAAAATTTCTTTATATACTTTTTCTTTTTTTTTTCGAGTTCTTTAAAAATAGGTTCAAAAAAAAAAGGTTTTTTTCGGGAAGAACCAAAGGGAAGTTCCGCTTCCATTCCCCAGACTGTTAAAAAACAAAAAAGAATTTTTTTCTCTTTTTTTTTTATTTTATCTCTATGATTAGATCGTACCTTATATTTTCGCCAAGGTTTTAGACAGAAAGGATATAGAATCTTTATCTGAATACCATCTGTTAACCAATCTTTAGGAAATTCTGTTTCTGATAATTGAATACCATTATAGGTGCATTTAATATGTTTTTCTTTATTCCATTCCTTAAAATCCTCGTGCCACTCGGGGGATTGTAATAATAATATACGGAAAATATTTTTAGTTATTATTAATGAAGGCAATAGAATGTATTTTCTAAGAAAAGATTGGGTTATTAACATCAAACTTCTTATTACTTGAGTAAATAGCGAGTTATCCCAAGTTTCTGACATTTCTATCCGTTCTTTTTCTTTTTTTTTTAAATCATCAATTTTAAATTCTAATTCTTGTTCTTTCCCCATCCAATTTCTCAAAAAGAAATTCTTTATTTCGTTGATATCAAAAGAGTAAAAAAAATATGTTTTGTCTAGCCGATCCAAAAAAAGCGGGGAATGTACATTTACTTGAAAGAGGTTCCAAATAACTGTTTTACGTCTTTGAGCGCGCATGGATCCTTTGATTAGATTGCGACGAAAATCCGATTGTTCGGCGTAACGTATCAAAGAAATCTCTTCCGTTGGATCATCATCTTCTTCATTGTTACTAGTATTCTTAGTACTAGAAATAGAATCGGTATCATTATCGTTATAAATTAACACACGTTTGGCTCTTCTTGAATGAATCTCATTATCTTCTTCTATCAATTCTTCTTCATTTTCTTCTTCCGAATTCTCGGTTAATTTGTATGACCATCGAGAAACCTTTTTACTTAATTCTTCTATTTGAATTTCAATAGATTTCTTTTTCCTTTTTTTTTTATCTTTTGTATGCGTTATAATTGCATCAAATAAAAATTGCAAAGACTTTGCTTTATTTTCTGAATCAATTTCTTTTTCTTCTGTAGAATTCAAAAAATATTGATGGTAGGGTTCAAAGGAATCATTAAGAAGTAGATTATGAATCTTATTTATCAAAAAAAGTTCTACTAAATCTTCTGTATCTTTATAAGTATTCTTAATTACACGTGAATCTAGTTTTTTTCTTCTTCCTCGATAAGCTCCGTTGAAAAAAGGATCATATACTTTTGGCAAGCATTTTTTTTTTTTTTCATCATCGCATATATGCTTTTTTTCAAGCATATCCAGACTAGAAGATCATATTTTTTTCTATAATTTTGATTTTTTCTATAATTTTGAGTCGGCTTCTTAATTCATTGTTCAAATTG